TCGGTTGAGCCTTTTCGCCTCTCTCCCGGTCGGTGGTTGAGCGACTTGAAGCTTCTTCTGCTGAAACTGCTAATGTGGCTGACCTAGATGTGGCATCTCTTGCCGCCCATTAACCTAATGAATCTGTTTGGGACGCTTAGGCCTCTCCTTCTCCTGAAATGAAATCGGCCGGAACATAAAGATCTTCAAATTGCATATCTAAGGTAGTTTAGACCTCCGACATGATAGACTCTTCCCCCGTGAGATGCCTCCCTTCTTCTTGTCAGATCGATAGGACTAGTATAAGGGTCCGGCCCGAAGCCGATGTTTCTTTTGTGCTCCTTCCCGCCAAAGCAAAAGAAAAGGCAGTTGAGGAATCAGGCTCAGATTCATAATCTCAGTTCCGAGACTGGGCATCATCACTAGTAAGCCATGCCGCCATTCCTGAAGAAGGGGATTGAGTCAGGTAGAACATTCGATTTGGGCAACGGAACTGATCGAATCGTGGCTTTCTCATACTCCCCCCGAATCAGCACAGTCGGAAGTAGCAGCGGAAGTCCCCGGCGAGGAGTCAAAGTCTCGGGCTTAGAGGTATGGATGGTCCCCACTAAGGCTTGCCTACTGCTTTGTTACCAGAGCTGGATCGATTCAATCTTTTCCCAGTGCCCATGCTCCTACTACTCCTTCTGCTGCTATTCTGACTCCCATGGATGGTTATGGTGGTTCCCCAGCTGCTGCTCCTACTCCTTTGGCTGGTGACTTTGAAGTGGAAGCTTGCCCAGTAGGCAGTTAGATGTAACCATGCTGGCATTACTATGATAGCCTTAGAGCTTGAAGGTCTCTGTCCCTAGGAACGTGATGCTTAGGTGCGAGGTTGAGATGACGGAAAGACAGAAGAGGATAAGCAGCTGTAAACAGGGCATGCCACAGCTGTCTTGGGCTATTTTCTTCTAATAGAATTACAAAGTGGTAGCAAGCAGCTCTTTAAGCAGCAGGTTTGAATCGATCAAATGTGAACTATGAGACGCTTTCATTTGCCGGGACATTATCTGCTCTTTTTCTGTCGTCCCACCAGTCTTCGACTACCTGAAGTAGAGAGTAAGGGCTGGTCTTCATCTCGGAAAGAAGCTAGCATGGGTGTCTCTTCATTGTAGTAGCTTTACCCGGACCGGCACGAACGGACTTTATTTGATCTGATCACCATTTTTCTATGCGAATGCTCGATCTCCTACTTGTGTAGAATGATCTCAAAACACTGACCTTTTTTAGGGGACAGGTAGATCTGTACCACTTTACGTTGCTAACCTCTTATTCTCCTCCTATCTCCGAGCTCCTCTTGAATCGAGGAGTGAAATCTCAGCTAGGACAGTTCCTCTCAGTCTCTCGATTCCATCGGCCAGGTCTGGTCTCTATTCCGATTCAAGCTCATCCATTCCTCCAAGAGCTATCCGTCTATTCGAAGGAATGAAAGCTCAACCGGAACTGCAAACAAACGCTAGATTCAAGTCCTTTGGTTGCCATCCACCACCAGTGGGAGAGGCAGAACAATGAATCAATTTGCTAGATCCAATGGTTTCTCGGGCGATCCCATTTCCACCTATCGAAGCCCAACCAAGTGAGGCCCTTCCAACGGATCCGTTCAAAGCTTTCCTTCGGGTCAAACGAACAAGCGACTCTCGTTCCAATGATTCACCCGGTACTCTCCACCAGTTGTGGATCCGAAGCCAGCCCAGCCCCTTCAGTACACAGCAACCCCTTGGCCCTTTTTTTTATGCTTGGGGTCTTGACCTCATCGGCCCCATCAACCCCAACTCTTCAAAGCAAGACATTTGGATAATAACAGCCACGGAATATATTTATTCATTCCGTTCCGTCAGGGTTGGGATGCAAAATTCCATGACCTTAACCAAGCCCAAGCCTTGCTTGTCAAATGGGCTTGGAGATTTGTGACGCAACTAGAGTCGGCGTGGGCTAGGCATATAAGAGCTGACGTCTCTTCCGCAGGGGCAGTTCTTCACGTCCATTAGCGTTCTTTGCCTCTAGGTTCATCTATTTTGAACTCCAGGGTTGCTATCGGACATCACCTAAGGCAGGGGATTAGTATTTTAGTTCGTAATGGCCAGGCGGGTTTTATAGTGATTCTTTGGCCTCCTGATTTCCTTTGCTGCTTTAGGACTATCCTTATCCTGATTGATGATATCAAGTTGAAGAATGCTTTTCTTGGCGATATCACCAAACCATCTGGAATCTCCCTTTGCAGCTTCCAGCTCTGGAACCTGCTATAGAGGAAGTTGAACAACTCTTGCAGCTGATTCAATCAGTTCACATACCACGGGATCCTCCAACTGACTCCTAAAAATGGAAGATTTTTTCCTGGGGGTCATATACTATGTTGTCGGGGTATGAGATGATTGCATCTGAGAATTGTTGGTCTTTCTCAGTTTGGCAAGCGGGTGTCATTTCGAAGGTTGCTGCCTTCTTGTGGCTGGCTCTGAAGGCTAAGGTGCTCACTTGTGACAGACTTACTAGACGTGGGATTAGAGTTCTGAGTTGCTGCTACTTGTGCGGCAAGGAAGATGAAAGATTGGATCACCTATTGCTTCATTGGTTGTATGCTCGCTCCATTTGGCAACAAGCAAACGGAGGCTTGAAAGCCCCCTTACGTGATAGGGGCGCAGGAGCGCACTGGAGTTTTCTACGCTGGGGCTGGCTCCTACTCGCATTTGTTCGTGCGGTTTTTTGTGTCCATCCGGGCCACCGCCCGGCCCGCCTGTGCTTTCTGGTAGTGTTGAGCTTCGCTTAAGGTAAGGTAGCTCTGGTAGATCTAGCGAAAGCACGCACAAGCGGCGAAGGAAGATCGCCTCCGAATCACTCAGGCGGGGACCGTGTCGCGTTCCCCCCTGCCAAAACTTCCACTGGATCGGAATCCACTGTTGAAAGCGGCCGGCAGCGAGGGCTCCAGTAGTGGGAGCAGTCCTTATGTAGTGCAAGCAGTAGGAGAAGCACAGATACTTAGGGAAGTGGAGTCATTGTGAAGACTAGCGTAGAGGTCCCTAACTTTTATGGAAGCTGAGACCCCTCCGTGACGTGGTCTTAGACTGGTTAGTCGCGATGGACCAGTATTTCGAACTAGAAGAGATTACGGACCCGGAGCGGGTACGTTTCACTACCACGAAGTTGAAGAAAACGGCAGGCTTATGGTGAGCACATGTACGACAGAAGAGGGAGCAGGAGGAGAAGCGCTACGAAGAACAAGAAGTTCTTAAGTTTAAGGATTAATTTCTACCAGGTGATGTCGAAGCGGACTTATTAAAGTTAAAGAAGTTTAAGAATCTGAGACAAGGTTGTTTTTATTTTGAAATGGCTATAAGAGAGTACATGAAGGAGTTTAACCTATTGTCTCTACGATGTAGAGTGAAGGAGGGAGACAAAAGGCAATATTCGAGCTGACTTTTTCTGAGCACGAATTGCATTTGTGTTTGCTAGACAGCGTAGAAGCAGCATACCGTATTGCTTTAAGGGTCGAAGGACCTACTGGTTGAGCCAAAAACCAGAAACCGAATGAAGGAAGCGAAGGTAAGAGTCAAAATACGCCGTGGAGAAGAGCTTACTTACTTATGAGCAAAAAGGGAGGACGAACTCGCAGGAGATTCGGTAGAGGAGATGGAGCTGGTAAAGATGACCAGCAGAAGCCTCAACAGGGGCAGAATGCCGCACGAGATAACGAGGGACGTTAAGGAGGACGTGGTAGAGGTGATAACCGTCACGTGTGCCAAGGAGATGGCGATTGACATGGAATTCCCTCCTCTTGTTTTAATATGAATTGACTCTGCTTCGGTCACTAGCTCCGTAGGTCCCTAAGCAACTCCTCTCGTCACTAGTCACTATGCCCGAAGGTTAGCAAGCCTGTCCCCAGGTCAGCAGCGAGGTCAGCTCCATCTCCTCTTTCCTTTGTCTACTGCCCATCCTTGACCTTCTTCCCGCACTCGTTAACACCGGAACACCCGCCATGAAGGTCACTCAAAGTAACCTACTCGAGCTTTGCCCTTTGTATATAAAGGCCTTCCCCGCCAGGAAAGAGGTCAGCTAGCCTTTCCGTCCCTGCACCTAAAAGTTGCCTTACTTCCCTTGGAAAAAGCCCTAAGCTCGAAGTCAAGGCTTCTGTGCTGCTCGATCTTTCTTGACGAAGAGAATGGCCTACTTAGGTCTCAGGATGAGATTCTGAAAGAGTGGCCGCAATATCAGAAGAAATTCTTCCTTGATCCCTTTGACCTGAGACTGCTACTTGTACTTCCTTTACTACTCTTTGTGTCTCCTCAGTTGCTTCTTGTGCCTCAAAAGTTTTTGCTTGTGTTTCCTTTTTCAATCAATCAGAAAAGGAAGATTGAGCAGTGGCTTTGGAAATAACACTTGGTGGGCATTGAGGAGTAGTAAGGAATTCTAAAGACTGAAATTAAGTCACCCTCTCCGGTGTCTTTTCTTGAGAAGAATGCTCTGGCATAAATGCCACTAGGTCATCTATGATCCGCAAGAATGAAGGAGTTCAGCAGAAGATTGGAAAACTAAATAGAAAGCCAGGGCGTCTGGTGGATGAAGTCTACCTTTGTGATTTCAGGGGGAAAAAAAAAAGAAGAGAGTCTCCTGTTGAGGTTCACATCGGTACAAGAGTCCTCGATCAGTTGGGAGTGTACGATCGGGTGAATGCCCTCTTGTAAATGCCTTGACACTTCTCCATCAGATTTACAATCTCGTTTTTCAAAAACAGAAAGGTCAAAATTATGTACCAATACAGAAGGATAAGTGTATATTATGTTATGTAAAAACAAGTTGTATAGCTTAAAAGTATACCTTGTTTTTCTCGGTCCTGCCTTTCTGTTTCTTCCCCCAGAGCCTGAGGTGTCGATGTCGGTTGGGATTTCCCCTGCACTCCTTCATTGTTGCCCCTTTATTAGTAAGGTTGATGGGTTCAAAACCTCGTCTCCCGGGTCCTTCCTTTGACCCTCCTGAGCTGCAGAGTCCCCGATCCCTGTACCGACGACTTCAGGACATTTATATTCCCCTTTAGGTAAAATTTCCAATATACCAAGTGAGATTGAGGTATTTGCAAGAAGCATGAAAAACAAACAAATAAAACAAAAGTAAGCAAAGTAATTCCTACTCACTTGGGGCTTCGGATAGAGAAGGCATAGCGCCATCGGCCTTATCACCCTCTCTTAATTTTATAATTATCCCTGCGGCACTTGATGACACTTATTCCCTTAACAGAAAACCTTCTCTATCCAACGGATTTACATTTCATCTCGGCCAACGAAAAATTCTACTGATTGGCTCGAGGAAATTCTTTCTTGACTAGAAAAATGAGTTTCTTGCTTTCCCCCATCCCCATCTTCGGGAACCTCTACATTGAAATTTTGATCCCCCTATTCATAAACTAAGCTCGCAGGATCTAAAGTGGAGTCTCGCTACAAGTCGAGCTTGAAATGGAAGTCCAATGGATAAAGTCTCGCTCGCTTAGACAGGAGCGATATACGCTGGTGTTGTCTTGTTCTCTTTTCACCTTTCTAACTCCTCCTGCCAAAGGTGCGATGGGTTCGGGTGGCCTAACGAGATTAGCATAGCAGGTCTTTTTCATATGAACGGGAAAGAAGAGGCTGGGCTTAGGAGTACTTAAGAGCAAAAACCAAGCTGCGATAGAAGTTAGGAGCTCGGCTTTATCCTATTGGGTTGATCAGGAAGGAAGGGATTTCTCCTAACAATAGGAGACAGACAGATCAGATATAGAGCACTAACACAGTCAATCCAGGGTGAATCTCATTGTGCATCTACTTCCGCTCATCGAAAGTCTACCTCCGACTGAATCAATATCTCGTTTTCCCTTTGCTGCCACGGAGAGCGATGTTCCGCCTCTTTCTTAAACAGCTCTCGCTCATTCATTTCACTGAACCTGAACCCTTCCACCAAGAAGACAAGCGAAGCGATCAGTGTGATCAAGCGAGCTATCATGCTTTTTCTGGCTTCTGGCCTACACAGATCAGGTTGTTTTGTTTGGAGGGCGATCAGTGGGATCCCGTTTTCTTTGTCTGTTAAGCCTCACAGCTATGGTTTTGATTCTTTTGTCGAATCCGAGTTCTTCATGCCATGAAGACCAGCCAAGCAGATGTGATTCTGTCTCTTCCTTTCTTATTATCACTGACATTAAGGTTGACTCTCTCTCCTTGCTCGTTTCACTCCTTTCCGTGAAGAGCACACTAGGCACCAAGTCGCAGTGACAACGCCTTCCAGCGCCGGTAATCAAGCAAGAACAAAGAATCATTCATCGGGGGGAGCGTGGATTGTTTTCAAGTCAGGCAGATAGGTGCTCCTTTAAGACCTTTGATTGTCGCCCTTTGAACAGGCAGAGACGAACACACAATTCCAACGGCAGCAGGAGGAAGAAAGACTTTCGAACCCGACACATCCACTGCACGATCCTTTGGAGCCGTAGTTCCGGGATTGGATTGCAAAGGGAGCGGGAATGCTTTGAAGCTCAACGAAGTCAAAGCCCGTTGACCTAGGAACGATCCATGGAGTTCTCTCTGTCCTCCCTTTGCTTGAACTGGACTTTTCCGAAAAGGTGCTTTGCACTATATGCTGGCTCATCCGGTCAAGCTCTTGGCTAAATTCGAAGACACTCCTCAGGCTACTGAACTTCACTTTCAATAGCGTTTGCGTGAGCTATCGCTTACTCAACTTGCACAAAGCTACAATTTCCTGCGAAACTTGATTGACCTGTTAGGGCCTTTCATGCTCTCCATAGACATAGAAAGAAGCACAAGCCTCACACCGGATTCAGGCTCTTTAAAAGGTCCTGTCACTTTCCTGTCTCTATCTAGTCCACCAGCCAAGCCCAGTGAACCAGTCGATCCAACTTTGAAGTCGGAGATTTTGTTAACAAGTCGGGGTTCGCCTGCCGCTTTCTATCTGTCTAAGTAAGTCGAACGAAGCAGGGGCGTTTAGAAAGAGCACCAAGAAGGAAGAGAAAGACCATTTCAAAAAGATTCTCCAAGTCTTGTGGAGCTAACTAGCAGTGACCAGGACCCGTCAAGCGAACAAGCCCAGTTAAACAAAGAAAAGTAGGCCTGTCAAGAAGACAAGCTCCACGCTCAAGCTCAAGCTGTATCTCCTTCCTTCCCCCTTTTAGCTCTTAGGTAAGTAAGCTCCTTGCTCTTTCTCCGGAAGCTAATCCACCCCAATACAACCTGTCTGGCCTTTCACAAATCTTGCCTTTCTACCTTCCCTATTTACTCCATGAATTAGCGTCGACCTGTCTTTTCAGCGTAGAAAGTTGCAGGTTCGGGAGCTGAATCATCGTAGAAAAAAAAAAGAAATCCTCATGGAAGAATAGGTTTGTCAAAACCGGGGGGAAAGGGACCAAGCTCAGAGTCAGAGGCGAGTTGACAGACAAAAGCTTGGATGTTGTGATTCCGCCTTTCCAGTAGCGAGTTAAACTCCGTGAATGGGCAGAAAGGGTATTCAAACCGGGTGTTGAGGAAACCTTCGTCAGGAGGTTTCTCTTTGAGGAATCGCCGTTCTTCGCTCAAAATGATTCAGGAGACCTCTGTTCCCCTTTTTGCCTGTTTAATAGCTTGAGACGAGTACAATGAGGATCAGAACCGGACAACCCCCTTTAGTCAAGCCCAGTTGAAATGCCAGTCAGGAAGGCTCTCGGAAGGTTAGGAAGGACAGGGTTTCAAACCTCCCTTCCCTTTGCTTTCAATCTGTCTTGTGTCATTCCAGCTTTCGCTCAAGCCATTCTTTGGACTTACAACATAGGGGCTCCCCGACGATCCCGAACCTTCCAAAAGTGATGGGTATGTGTTGTTTCTTGGCACTCTCTTTCTTTGTTATGCCAACCTAAAAAGAGATAGGGATACGGAGCTTGACTTGAAAACAAACAATTGGCCCTGCCCCCACTCTCACTTAAAGGCGGATAGGGCACTTTTTTTCTTCCTTAAGTCCAGGATACGAAAACCCCACTAAAAAGAGCGATTGAGAGTGGATTTCAGGTTCGATAGTGTCGAGAAGGTATTAGCCACCGGTGACCGTACTTTCGTAAAAGCACCATTGGGCGGTGGTTCCTCTCTTTTCTCTTGAACCTCGAACAAAACTCGCCATCAGCTCGACTAAGAGTTCCGAATCGAAAAAGTAAACAGAACTTGACTTAAGACGAAGGAACCGAGTGCCGAAAAAAACCGGTTTCTTAAGGTTTCAAACTACTAGTCATTAAGACTACTAGAAAAGAAAAGTAAGGAAGTCCTTTTCTTGACTTGGCCTGCGTGCATTATACCTACCCCCTTTTTAAATAACTTGATTTCAATCTCAACAAAGAAATGAAAGCATAACTCTTTGCTTGTTGTCCTCTTACTCTTTTAGCCTGCCTTGTGGAGGTCTCTCGGGTGTCTACGGCGGAGCCGATCAGTCTCGTGATGAAGATCAGTCTTTTCCGATCTTCCACTAAGGTCACGACAACTCAATTTGCCCGGTAAACTACTCGGGGCTCCCCATGGTTTAGTAAAAGGGAGAGGATATTTTCTCTTCATCCGGGGGTTCATTTCATTCATTATGAACTAGAAAGTGTAAGGCTGATTAGTGAGGTCTTAAAAACTTCATACAATGAATGATCAGCCATTCCATTTGTGCTTTCAGCAAGTAGGCGACGCGAATCTATGCTTTCTATCTTTCTCTTTCAATCGGATACCAATTGCTTGGATGCGTTTGAAAGCCTCGAGATGACTTGCAGAAAAAATGCTTTCTAGGTTTGTCTTGTGTCTCCGTAACAAAAGGTCCATTTATTGATGGGCGAACGACGGGGATTGAACCCGCGCGTGGTGGATTCACAATCCACTGCCTTGATCCACTTGGCTACATCCGCCCCTACCCCCGCACAGGTTTCAGTCTCTATCTACGATCAGATCCTTTCTGAACCCCCCTATGACCGCTATCAAAGAGAAGCTTTTTCCTATACTATAGTTGCAAGTCTATTGTTGTGTTTTGGAATTAGGAACAAAAAAGTAGAAGCTTTTTGGAAAAGCTTCAAACAAAGCTGTTCACTTCATTGATTTGACTTCACTTTACTTAAGATTAAAGAAAAGATAGGGGCCGGGCGGACAGTGAAGGCTCGTTTAGTAGACAGCAAGCGAGCAGCAAGCACCTACTCCTAACAAAAGCAGCAAGCGGAGCTTGAAGAAGCGAGCCCCTATCAGAGAAAGCCATTGCGCGCTAGCCCCTTGTATAGGTTGGGCCTTCCTGTCCCTGCGCACCCCTAAACTACAAGCCTTGAAGCCTCTACTTATTTATATATATGGGATATTTGAAGAAGCCCCTTTCTACAAACCTTTCTATAATATAAGGGAAGCTCGAAGAGCTTTCTTCGCATGTTTGAGCACCTTTCTATTTTCTATTAGTAAGGTTGTCAAAAGGCGAAACTTGAGTTCCTTTATGACTAAACTAATATAATAGGGGTAGGGTGGCGCTAACGAGCAAGAAAAGGCCCCTTACTATAGATAGGCTAACGCGCCTTTACTAAATTCTTATTCAAGGCCCTTTTAAAGTGAAAGTGAAAGTCAAGTTTCTCGCTTGTTGCTTTAGAAAGATTGCAGGGGCGCTAACGCGACCTTCCTTCAGCTGGCTCCGCCTATTCATCTCTTTTTTCAAATGGATATTTAGGGATCTCTTTTGTTCATAGATCTTGAAACCAGATCAATATCCATTTCTCAATATATCTATCTATCTATCGATAGAAAGATATAGATCTCTATCTGGATCTATCTCCATATCTAAAGAAGAACCAACACTTAAAAGGCGTAACCAACGGAAGGGAAGGTTCTCACCCTGTCCCCGACATTGTTCTCCGACGATGTCCCCTGGGCGAAAGGGGCCACCATTCCATTCTCTTTCTTTCTTCAATCGTTCCGATCAGGACAAATGGGTTGCTTCGTTTCCTCCTCCTATCTACGCAATTCTCTGTCTTCGTTCGTGATCATGTTAGGCGAAAGGTAGTTGTAGAGGAGCGGCTGTGAAACGGCGATTCCCCCCTTTCCATTGAAGTAGGGAGGGCCTCCTTCCCCACCATTCCGGCCTATTATTGATAGGGATTTGAACGATGCTGAAGGTAGCTTGCTTACCAAGCCACCCGCTTTCGCCAGAAAGAAGCGACGAGGAAGCGAAGCTGTCTACGAAGCTTTGCTTCCCCCCCTCTGTAGTCGTAGTACTCGGCTCGTCGCTACTTTGATTCAAAAGGTAACCGACAGTTACCGACTTTCTCCGGTTTCCGCAACCGTAACCATTTGTCACTCCGATTACTTCATCCATAAACCATTTTTGATTTGCCATAGCTCTAAAAAAAGTAAAGGATAAGCTTGCATTCTATAAGCGGTAGCTTCCCGCCTCCTTCATTCCTACTGCCTCCTTCGGTGAGAAGTTCCCTTCCCTTTTCTAAAATGCCTGATTGGTCTGCCTATCTTTTTCTATGCTATAGAAGTCAAGTAAGAAGGAATGAAACCACCGGAGAGTCGTCTGCAGTTCACACTTGGGCAAAGACGACTGACTTTGGAAGCGGAACACGAACCGATTTCCGCTATTCCGGATTCTTATTGAGCGTAGCGAAATCAAGGTTTATGATAAAGTCAGTGAAGTTTCTATGGGGTTCTACCTTTGCGTAGTCTCGGTCCACAGTGGAAGGCTCCGCACCTGAGCCTCGTTAGACTCAGCGGAAGTGTAAGGTGTAAGTGAAGAGAATAGAAGAGATGAAGTCCGTCCCTTACCTTAGCCTAGTCTATATCTACAGCTGACGCAACTCCGTACCGACGCCTCACTACTACTTAATTAATTCTTAATTAATTAATTCAAATTATTCTAATTAGGCTAAGCGATTTCATAACCGGAGCTTTCCTTAACCAGCTGACCTTACTTCGTAACCTTAACATACTTTTTTTCTTACTTTAGCATAGGCCTTCGCCACTTCAAACGGGCGCTTCGCCCCTATTTGATTTTTTTTTTATTAGAATTAGAAAGAACAGGGCCTTACTTATTCTGTTCAGGGGGGATGAAAGACAAAGAAAGGAATCAGGGGGCTTTATGATCGGAGAAAGGGAAGGGGCGTGGTTGGTGTGTCACTGGGTCGGTGGGGGAACCCGTAGGAAGGGGGGACGACCCGCCGAATTCACATCAGAAATCGCCAACATGAACACAAACGAAATCTTGAATTGCGTATAGAAACAAAACGAACCACTTCTATTCTCGGAGCTGAGGTATATGAAGAATGGCTTTTTGGTCCCTTTCGTCCAGTGGTTAGGACATCGTCTTTTCATGTCGAAGACACGGGTTCGATTCCCGTAAGGGATAGGTACTCATTCCCGGCCGCTTTCAGTTAGTGTTCATTGCTGAGTGATCGCTCGGCTGGAAAAGGTGGTCCGGAAGCTTCCTTTCTCCCAGCAAGCAAGACGAGATCACCACTTCTCTCAGTAATGGACTTCCTCGAATTCTGCCTTAGTCTTAGATGTCCTTTCATAGATTCTCGAACCTCCGACAGACAGAATCTCCATGCATGCGTTCTTTCTCTCCTTCCCTCCGCCATACATCTCTTTTTTTTGCCGTTTTTGTTAGGCATTGAACCCCACCTTAGGTGCTGAGTGGTGTCCTCCCCTCCCTAATACCTAATACATAGTTCCGTCTATGGAGCCTAAAGCTTAAACCATGGCATGGCAGTAAGTTGGCCTAGTCTCTCGCCCAGCCTTCGCCTTCTTCAGTGGCCAAGTTGAAGCGTTCAACGGTTCTTCGGCCTACCACCTTTCTTTTCTTTTTCATCAAGGTTGAGCTTGTTCAATTGAAGCTAATGCTATGCTGCCCGTTCCTTGTTCAAGAGAAAGCGAGGACTTTCTTTTAGCCCAAACAAAAGAGATTAGCCTCTTGATCGATCGATTGATTGGATCGAAGTACGAAGGGGTTGATTGAAGTGTGAGATCAGCCCAAGACTAAGGCCGAGCAACTAGCTGCTGCAGGATTGGACGTCTATCTATCTCACCACGCTCCCCTACTCCTATAAAGGCCGGCGGAAGGAATGCTCTGCTCATCTTTCTTACGGCTCGTTACCGCAGCGCTCGTTCACCCCTTCGGCTTCTTCAATTCAAAACAAAAAGGTAGTGTCTTTTTCCTATTCTTATTGGTAAATAGCGTCTTGAGGCAAAGGCATTCTTTTTCGAAAGAGATGCCGGGTCGGTCAATTGCATTAGGTAGGAGATGCAGGACCTGTCTTAACCGCAGGTGCATTCGCTATTCGATTCCATCCTCGATCCCACCAAATTCCAAAGTTTGTATCTCTTCTTTACTTTTAAGTGACAAGGGGGGTGACAAACGGTATACTTTCTTCTCTATGTCGCCGTCTCATCAATGAGCGTAGATTGATAGAGATGGCTTTTGTGCCGGTCAATCTGTATCCCATTCTTCAGGTATAGTTTTGTTTGATCGACAACTTGCTAGTCGACAGAAGCATTTTCAAACTCGATAGCTTACTGGCTTAACTAGTTTCTGGAACTCTGAGAGCACTATCCTTCGCCTTCCAAAGTCTTTAGTAGGGCACTCAAGACTTCAATCGCGAATTCTCAGTTGGAAGATTCTTTGGAAGATAGGTAGTATACCGGGCTAGCAGGACTGAATGCTTAGTAAGCTACCTGGAAAGAGGTATGTGGGAAGGAAGTAGCCTTTCGACTGACTTTAGAAGGCCTTGAATTGAGGGATGTAGGCAAGCTTTAGCTTGGTTCTTTTCTCGATTGATAGAAGGACGGATTAGAAATAGTGTTTTGAACCTTGCTCGCACAAGTGAGATGACTGCCTGTGTGGTAGCGACCGATAAGCACCTTATCTATTAAGTGGGGTGCATCTACTGGGAAAGCGTCCAACTCAACATGTCCGATGCGAGATAAGACTGGTCCGCTACTATAGGTGTGTTACTTGCCGTACGAATTAATCCCCACCTGATCTATTGCTCATAATGAAATCAAAGGGCGTAGCAAATGGGGTAGCTATTCCGCTTCGTGCGTAGTAAAGAGAAAGGATAACTCTTCCGTTGGTTACTACCTTAGGGCATTCCGCCTTCGAGTGGATCCAAGGTACGGGAAAGACAGGACCATACCTGCTTCCTTATCTTCTTATTCCCCCATTCCGTGGATTAGTTCCAACATCAAGACCGGTGGAGGAGAACTCAAGTCAATGCGCTTACCAACTCCTTATCGACCTTCAAATCTCTTATCTGGACAGGATAAGAGCAAATGAACCCCCCCTCCCTATTGTCTATTCCTCCTCCTGGCTTACCGCCGGTGGGCATTAACTAGACCTGTTCTCATAGCTATCTATTGGTGCTCTCGGCATAGGAAGTCTCGCCGGTTGATCCAGCACCTTGCTAAGCATCCATTTCAGTTCCATAGCCATAGCCTTGTGTAGTTCCAGCTGATCCAGTCGATTCATAAGTTTCAAGCCCCTTTCGTCATAGGGCGATATCCACCAAGCTAGCAGTATACCTTTCATACCCAAAGTTATCCCTACTAGATGCGGCAAATCAACCAACGTCAAGGATGGTAGCTAAAGATCGGGATAGAGATCCAGTGTGAGCTAACCGAGTTGACCCTGCTGCTAAGGCAGTCGCTGGAGAAGCGTTGAAGAAGCAGTAGTTTAAGCCATTGATCCAGCTGCTTCAGTTGACTATGCAGTCTATGCAGTTGGTTCTGCCGCTTCAGCTACAGAGTCAGCAGTATAGCCTCTTCCTGGGCCAGCTGCATAATCACGTATGTAGGCAGTTGCTTCAGTAGAGTACGTTGATTCAGATACATACCAATATCCAAAAAAATCTCAAGACCAAGTGCCAGTAAAGACAGATCCATAGCCCGCGGTAGCAAGAGATACATATCCCTAGCCAGATCCATTCCCGGATTCTCGTGAGTGTGATTCAACAGAGTCTTCTGCTCGTGATCGATAGCCTGATGAATACGACCCTCGTGCTCGAGAGGCAGATCCAAAGCCAGTAGCTTACCTAGGAGCATACTTCGCTCTAGCATATATATCAGATAGTAGGTCTGTTAGCTGATTCGGAAGATTCTCTCTGGGAGTCTTTTCCGAAGTTGACTTCCTTACTAAGCTTTCAGTAAAGTAAGGACTATGCTTCTTATTCATTACCTCGATCTCCCATAATCAAATTATTTATCTCGAAAAGTACTCTATCAGTATTCTTTTCCTCTTTCTCGAAAACTCAGAATCGGAGGTAGGATTTTTTTTTATTACCAAAAAACCCCAATTCGGTCTTATTTACCCCCGGAGACTCATTCTAGGGCAAAGATAAGGAAAGAAGGTTACCTCCTTAATAAGATAAGCTTGAAGTCAACTAAGGATTACATTTCTTAAAGTCTTACCTAATTCAGATTTGGAAATGGACTCTTAAACTTGATGCGAAAAACAAGATTTCAAGCTTTAAGTATATGTTCCGGGGAAGGAAACTGAAAGATTCTTATTTTCACTAGCATTCGATTTGAAGGAATCATATATATATATAATATAAATTCCCAGTTTCAGAAATCTCTTAGGTGAGAGAGAGAGTTTTTCGACAACGAATCATTCTCTCTTTCTAGGCAGCCCCCCCTGCGGCGTCTATAACGTAAGAGGGATCCTTCTCCTCTACCGAAATGGCCGGCCCAGACTGCTAAATTTGATCAATAGAACAGAAAAAAAAAAATGAATTTCTTGGACGTTTTTTCAATCTTATATTCAGTCTTTCTTTCGTCTTTCATAATTTGGACTACTACATTACGATTTTTGGAGTTTCTCGATCTTGAGTTTTCAACCGAAGAGGAACTCCTTCAGTTATTCGTTCCAGAGGCCCTTCGGGTAGACATCCAACTTCTATTGAATGGCTATTTGTTAAACTTGGGGCAGAGAATGCCTTTAGGCCACTCTTGGAAAGAGCTGGCCCAAGAGATTCACGGGGGCTCCGATGACAAGGAGTTCCTTCTTTCCATTATTTGGGACAATGTCAAAAATGGAACAGCGAGTGAATGGGTCTTGGTCGCTCTGCAAATTCTTCACGAGTGGGGTGCATAGCCTTTCTGTGCGATTTTCAGTTCTTACTTCGTCTTTCCTTTGTGTTGAAGCAAGGGACACAAGCAAGAGGGAAATAGGTGAGTAGGTGAAAGGATCCGGGCAAGGGGAGTAAGGACTAATCTAACTACTAATGCTTATGCCGCTACCTGCGGTACTCAAGCAAGGGCGAGCCGGGTTAGAGCAAGTCCTTAGTCCCTTCTCTATAGGAGGTTATGGAATAATAGAAGTCTAACTTTCTTTCCTATTCTCCCTATGGTACCAAAGCAAGCTGTAGGAGGCTATGGAATAGGAGTCAGAGTCATAATAGCTCCTTATCCAGAATGGATGGAACATGTCCCATATCCCCCTTCATACCAAATCCCTAACTTTTTCCGGCCGGAGATGACGCATTGGCTTATTTGGTGTATTTTCAACAAGAGTGTGGGGTAAGAGCTGCTGTCGAGGCTCTCTGTTTCAAACAATTTAGTTACTCGCTTATGGGAAGAACCCTTATTTGGTATGATAACTTCGCCTGGAGATCCATACCGACGTGGGGAGCTATGGTGGTAGCTTTTCTCCAAGAGTTCGGAGCAAGAAAGCCCCCTCAAGGATGGAATATTCCAAATCATGAATGGAGTGACTCCGATGATGATTGGGACTTCCAATCTGAACAAGACCGATGGTTTAAATACTTCTTCAGTCTCAGGGGATGTGGGGAGTGCAGCACCTGACGGCCGGACCTCTAAAGTTGATGAATTTTTTGAAGGTAGAGTCTAGTCTTATCATGCCAGATGGTTCAGATTTCTGAAGAAATAGCCCAAGTCAACCAGATGGAGTTACGATCTGGGAAGAAATTACCTCCCGTTCCGAATTTTGGTAAAATTCTTGTGCAAGAGTTTTCTCAGTCTAAGAATAGATCATCCCCAAATCCTGAAAGTCCCGTCCAGGATCATGGTCTATCGCAAAATAAAAACCCTGGGGGGCATCCCTATAGACCGAGGTGCTGGGGGCACCCTCTCGAGCCAAAACGCAGTTACCCAACGAGGGAGACCACGAATGCTTGCTGGTCAAACATTAGCGGCTAATGGACAACATGTTCGCTATGACATATTAGCTCATTTCCTGCACTCCTCAGCGTATACGATGCATTGAAGATGTCTGCAGAACTAAGGATGTCCCTAGTATACGCATTAACGAACCCAGAGGAGTTTTCTAATGAAGTTAACCAAGTTGAGATGAGAAGTAGTGAACCAACTTATGCCGAGTGTTTGGCTTTGATCACGTTTACGGACGATTACTTGCAACCAGGACTCATTAAGCATAACATTGTTCATTTCAGGATACCTTAATGGATTGGAGATAACAAGAATCATGATAGATGGGGGATCGGCTGTTAATCTCCTACCTTTGAGAATGCTAAAACGTCTCGGGATTGCTATTCAGCGATTGGCCCCAAGCAATCTTACTTATCCAAGGATTTCACCAAAGTAGGCAGAGGTCTCCGGGCATTGTACGACTTGAATTAAAGATCGAGGAATGGGAGGATACCATACCCCTTTATGTCATTGATGCGGAAACATCAAAGTTCTACTTGGGCGGCCTTGGATGCATGATAATTGTGTCATCCCTTCTACTTATCACCAATGTTTCAAGTAAACCAAAGGTGGTGAGCAGAAGAGGGCGGATGCGAATCCTTTTAGCGAAGCAAAAGCGTATTACGCAGATGCTAAATTGGATTTATCCGAAGATAAGCTACAAAGCTCAAAGAGAAAGGGATTTCGACCTCAGCAGACGACCAAAAGACCCCTAAAGAGACCCGAAACTCACGTTTTCATTTAGCAAAATCGGCCATTCCGGACGATTCAATCATAACCAGAAAGATATATCCTAAAAGAAAGGCCTTTTTCGAGACAAAAGAGGCTTACGTATCTTCTTCCCTTATCAGAACGCTTTGACCCTTTGCCATAGTTACAGAGATTCCAGATTCGCGGGAATCAATAGAAAGAATTTCTTTGTGGACAGAAAGGAAAGATTACGACTCTTTCCGATAGATAACCAAAGAGCAGACAGGAGCAAGCCAGAGACCTATTCCATATGAGCTAGCTAGCCAATGAGATGAGCTACCCATTGAGGGAGCTTAAACCGATGTCCCTATGTGCCAGGCCAGCCGTTACCTTCCTTTCAGATAAGTCCTTCCTTGCCTACTATACTTATAGAATTCCAGTTTCAATAAACGGCCTATCTTTTGCATTTGAAGGGACCTATCGTGACCCTAAAGACCCCCGTAAACTCGCGATTTAGCAAATAAAAAGGGCCATGAAGAACGTTTTCTATAAACCGGGATGAGCTAAGCTAAACAGAAAATCGATTCGCTAAACAGAGGATCCCTACTTGATACGAAACAGAACAGGAACTTCACTCATACTGAAATACTTCAATCGATGAACTCCTTGCTGCATCGATGCTCGAGGAAGCAAGAGCGGGATGAGTGCCAACTACAACTACTAATGCTAATGGAAACCCCTTTCTTGCTCCTGCAACTCTCGAACTAGAGGAAGGAAAGCGCTATACCCCCCCACGGAAGAAGCGAGGACGGGAATCTTGTACTGATTAAGCGGGAAGACCGATCTATTTCATTAAAGGAAGAAGGAGAGGCAGGAAAAGATCCATTGAAAGAAGGGATTCGGGGAGGGAATGGGAGGAATGAGTACAAATAGTGAGTGCCACGTAGTCAAGAGCGATAAGACGTATTTCTATTTCAGACGGCAATTTGCATTAAGCAAAAGGCAGGGGAAACTGCAGGATTAGTAGGTTTTTTCTTGCTTAGCTTAGCAGAGGATCAATGTGAAAGAAGAGCTAACCGGAAAACACAGGCAAGTGATTTCGAACCAAAAAAAAAAAGAAGAATTGCAAGAAGGGGATTTGCTCAAAGCAAGGGGAAGAGGGGCATTCGAAGTAGCCGAATCTTAAGCTCAAGCCGAAGCAGGTCCTAGAGAAGAAGCAAATCCCGATCCCTCAGCATCAAAATCATTCGTCTCAACTCTTTCCTAATAATCCGAAAAATCAGAAGCAGAGTAGGAAAGCCCTTTTTCTATGGTATGGGGAAGGAAGCGGAAACCACCATTCGAATAAAGGGCGGAGGGTAGAGGAGGGTGTTAACGTTGAGTGACCTATCAAAAGTTCAGGTAGTTGACTAAGAGACTGCACGAAAACAGTTTTTCCTAAAAAGATGGTTTGAAACTGAAATCTTTTAGCAGCTTGTGGGGGCCTACCTAACTCTATGGCGAAGCATGGGCGGCGGATGGCAATAGATAAGTAAGGGTTGGCTTAGAACCGGGGCGGTGGGCAGGGTAGGAGGCAATAATGGTAAAGAAAAGACTGGCTAGCATGAGGCAGGTGCTCCACTGATTGATTCGACCTACCTTATCCGACATGTGGAGTTTGGTAGCTTTCTCTAATCTTCCCTTGAAAAGTTCTCTTCCTTTAGGAATTAGATTGTACAGCTCTTGAAGCTCTTTAATCAATTGTGCTATGTCTTTCTAAGCGAGGTAATCTTTCTTCTATTATTTTGGTACACAGAAGTCAGGGCAAATCAAAGCATTATTCACTGAGTCTATCTTTTCCAATCGTTTAAGCTTGGACGTAAGAGCAGAACCTAGATAGAAGGCGGAGCTTCGACTAGTTGAGGACAAAGACCTAGCTTGTTGACACGTAATAGGTACCCGGGGGTATGCCAACGGAAAGCCTGGAAGCAGCAAGATAAAGTAAGGAGTGTACTCACTTGAGATAGGGCATCTCCAAGAGTATGGAGATAGCGGTGTGCATGCTTCAACCATGTTATCCTTATTACTTCTTCGATCGGTAAAGTGGGAATGCCTCATTCTATTTGAAGATCCACTCTTGAAAGCAGGGCTAGAAAGCCTCTAAGATAGAGCTAGAAACACGTGATATAAGGTTACGTGGAAGGTACCTTGCTTACTTGATTGACAGACAGACCCGAACCCCACTCCCGTCGATCTTTGACCTTTCTGCCCCATAGACTCCTGGATATGGATACTAACCCGCATATCCTATTAGATTGACTTGATCAACATCTCTTTCCTTTGTGGCCTCAGGTCACCGAACTAATATAACAGGGCAGGGGATTGAATACCATTAAAGAACACCACTAGCTTTAGAGCTTTCATTCTCCCATTGGACCCTTGATAAACCACCCTAAACTATTGAAGAAGCAAAAGCAGTGCCGCTTCTGAGTGAATATTGTACATTCATCTGACTCCTTTCTTTCTTCAACACATAGGGCTCTGGAGACGGCTAAATGACTTTCACACACCTCCCTTACTCTTTAGGAGGCATCCGCCCCAGTCTCCGAGAATGGTGTAGTCAACCATTTAAAACGGCGAAATGGCCTAGCAAAGGTCGATTCTTTCGACCGGTAATTGAAATATGCGAAGGCGCGAATCCAATCCATAAACCCGGAATACTACTATGAACCATTTTGAAGTGGTCTCTGTGATGCCAAAAGACGGTGTCGAAGTGCTCCCGGTTACCGGTTAATAGTCCATTTTGTTCCGGAAAAGAAACCCTTTTTTCGATGCCCACATACGGCTTTTCTTATCTTATTTTGTATTCTCCTGTCTTTACGGAAATCTCCGATGAATCAAAGGCCATGCTTCTTTCTCCGAAATAGACTCTACTTGTTCACCTGTGTCGCTTGGTCACGCCATCAGTGATTTCGAATATTCATAAAACCAAAGACGATGACTATACGCCTGAGCGACATCTTGTACGATAGTATTAAAAACCTATAAGAACGACTTTGACGGAGCAAAGAAAGCAGTCGGTACACGCTTCGTCTCTATCCAACGGTCCAATCTTTCACATACATGCTTCCTTCTATCCCGATATCTCGAAGACCATCGCTTTTGGGAATTCATTCTGATAGTACTCGTAGTCCGTATACAAAGGGAAAGGCCTCGCATCTTCAAACCATCCAGCCTCGATTTCAAGGGGGTTCAAGCGGCCCAAGGTCATTACAAAGGCAATGGCACCATGACTTGGATTCCAAAACACTTTTCGGATCTACAATCTGAACCTTACTCAAATCCTGAGTCTCTCGAAGTCCCAAGTCCCAACACAGCCATTGCACAACCAACTCTTCTACCGCATGACAGTTAAGCCAATGCCAACGTTTCTACCTTTTGCCAAGAGCTTAAATGGCCTTAAGTTTGAAAGAAATTTTGTGTTAGAATATCAATCTATAGAAAAGGTATTCATTCATAGAAAGAATTTCAAAAATCTTCATTCTATAAATAAGGTTTATTGTCTAAAAAGAAGAATTCTATTTAAGAATCAACCTCTGTAAGCTTCGTATTCTAACACAGAATCTAGAATTCACCCAAGAGCGAAGCGATAGCAATGGCATAACTCCCTAACTTCCTAAGCGGCAACATCGTAACTCTCTTAGTTCTTCTGTCCTGGGTGACAATATCTTCACTCGGTAACTCGTTTATGCCAGGAAAGTAACTTCTTCAAAATAAACTCTATCAGGGCTTTCAATCTCTTTTCTTTTGTCCAGGTCGTAAACTTCTATAGCACAATGCCAATAGCGAAGCTACAGCAGAAGGAAAACGTCACTGTGGACTTTTTTGTCCCAGGGAAGAATTGTAGATGTTGTTGGAAGGAATGTGATCATGACTTTGTTGAGTAGATTGATCGTGAATGGACAGATTCGATGAGAAGATAAGAATAGAAAGAGAGAGCCAAAGGCAGCTGCTATTGCAGTGAATTGTTACGATGTGTGCCTCCTGTCACTATTCTAGTCATTTAACGACTTAACGCAGTGCAGTGAGGAATTCCGTTCACTACTAGTGAAGGACGGGATATCAGTTCCTTTTGCTTCTACTCATGTAGCTGGAGCAAAAGAATCTATTGTGCCTAGAGCAGTTTCTGTGGTTCCTCTAGTGAGAGTGAGTCCCGTTCTAATGGTTTTTCCATTCAGTGTCATCACTGTCCTAACCAACCTAATAGGGGTCACATAGCTGCTCGTTGTCCTCAACGTGCCCTAGCCCTAGAACATGAGTCTAGCGACCTACCATAGAGTGAGGATCAAGTTGTGGACCCATTAGAGTATTCTGGGGATGAGATGGGAGATGCTCTTGAAGTTGATGATCACCATGTCAATGTTGTGAGGTGTATTTTGTATACAGCTGTTGACAATGATGAGTGGAAGCGCACAAATCTTTTTATCACCTACAAACAATGTGGTGAGAGAACTTGAAAATTGGTCATTGACGGGGGAAGCTGGCATTTGGACTCCCTCTAATCAAAGTTTGTCACCCCATCCATAAAGCTAAGTAAGTTTGGTTGAGCCAGTCATCTAGGTCAGATCTTCTTTCGAAAAAGGAAAGTAGCCCAGCTTGTTATTCCTTTGTCCCTTGGTTAGTTGTGGATTGCTATCTTGCAGTGAGGCTTGCTTCTTGAACCTTGGGGAACTTCCTCTACAAGATTAGAGTCTTTGGAATGTTAGAACGGTCAACTTATTCTGAGGCGGCAAGGGTCTCCTAAGATTCTCCCATTTTAGTTACCTCTCTTTCAAAGAAGTAAGGAAATTTTCCTTTATTAGGTTTCGTCAGATGGACTCTTAATCCTCTTGTCCCCCTCTTTGTCCATAAAGCCAAATGAGTCTCACCGATGACAACCGGAAAGAAAGGCCAGCACGAATAAAGCACATTCGGTTAGAAGTAATGATGGGGATTCTGACTCTTACTAGGCGAGGAATCCATTGCTGTAAGAGGTTGATTCTGAAGTAGAATGAAATATAGAGTCCTTTGAAAATTCTATCATTTCCAGCTGTAACTATATTTGAATCCTTTTCTGTAAGAGGTTTGTTCATTCATAGAAGTGAAAAATGAAATTTCTATTTTTGAAGCAATGGCCTTAAGGTGTTGTAGAATTCTGAGTTTTCTTTAAGCCTGTAAAGAGGTTTCTTCTACGGAAGAATAAAACACTATAGAGAGATTTATTTGGTTATAGAAAGATTATCTGTTTTAAAAGAAAGCCGTAAGAACTTCATTCTATATAGGAATGTTTTGCCTTAAGTGAATTATTCTACCACAGAAATACTACAATAACCCTTATTTGTTAAATGAAGAAATTATGAAATTCTACCACAGAATCAACTTCTGAAAGTCTTTTATTCTAACACAGAATTTCTATTTCACTTCGCCCTTAAGAATTTCCCTCTTATCTGAACTGAAAGCTATTGTCAATCAAGACATGAAACTGAACCTACGGAGTTGTCTTCATTTAAGGATTTTGGAATAAAAAAACTTTCATCCATGCGGGAATGAATAAAGGCAGCTTGAATGGCTATTTCAGCTGTTGGTGCCATTGATTCAGTTAAGTTTGGGAAGGCCT